ACAAGATGGATGTTTGTTGTCCCAACCATTCTATTCTTGGTAGTCCCAATCCTGATAAGGAAAAGGGAGAATTTATAACAAAGTTTTTGTGTTGTTGATTTCTGGGTGTAGTGCTTCTTCCCCTATGCTGTCTATTGGTACTAGTAGAGTAGGATTGACCCGCAATACAGAAACCTATAGGTGTAACCTTTCGCTCAATACTAGAATCAACAATTGAAGCATCTGAGGCTGCATCAATCGAGGATACACGACAGAAGGAATTGTTCTATCTCCGAACTTCACCTTCACCAAGCATAGGTTTTTTTCAAAAATATTTTTTCTTTCTATGTCTCTCCTCGTAAGACTGAGGGCGGTAAATAAATAATAAAAAAAAGAATCAAATCGCACCATCTCTGTAATAGGTAAATGCCTCTTTTTCTCCTGAAGTTGTCGGAATTATTCGTAATAAAATATTGGCTACAATTGAAAAGGTCTTATCAATAAAATTTCCATTTATCCGAGATCTAGGCATAGTTAGCAATCCATTCTAGAATTCAATTCTTCTCATTACCTCTCGTGGGAAAATGATCCCACAAACAAAGGAATTGTATTGTTAAAGTTAAAGTACGAAATAACATAAAAACAGACTCATTCTAAAAAAAAGGGATGTGGACCTTCCACTAAAATTGTCCCTTTTGGACAGGAATAGATAGGAAAATTGGAAATTCGATTGGAATTTGATTTCATTCAAATTTAGTAGTATACCAATGAACGAAACTATTAGCATTTCGTCGAAGTTGAAGAATCAAGGAATTTTTCCTACAGATTCTGATAACTCGAGAAGTTTTTATTGGATTATGATCCAAAGAGGAAAAAGAATCGAATAATTATTCGATGATGAAACATGGAATAACTATCCTGTTGTGTGCATAACGTGTAGACACCATAAATCCATCGAAATCAAAAAATCCATGGGGCAGTTCATGAATTTTGAATATATAAACATAGTATAAAATATGGATCCATCTGTTGATTCGTTCCAATTCATTGGTTTAATCCGGTATAAATATCAGAATAAGATGGGATCGTCGTCTTGATAAAGATGAATCGATTTTTTGTTTTTAATGTTTTTAACAATAAAAAAATGTTTTTTTTATTCCTCGATCCTCGAAGGAAGATTTTTCTTTGACGAAAACTTTTTATATTTATAATTGATTGGTTGTACCTGTACTGCAATAAATAATATGAATAACTCACTATTGACTCGATTTCTGGGTCTTATAATCATAAGATTATGTAGGAGAGATGGCCGAGTGGTTCAAGGCGTAGCATTGGAACTGCTATGTAGGCTTTTGTTTACCGAGGGTTCGAATCCCTCTCTTTCCGTACCTTCACCAACGTTACCGACCGCAATGCATCAAATAACAATTGATACCATTATTCCAACAGTAAGACCTTTATTTGATAGAGATTCCCTATTCCTAATTACTGTGGTACGGAAAATACCGGAAAGAGCCGAGTGGACGTGGACAAGGAATGCAAATTTCACTGCCGATCCATTTGTGATACGTGAATGGGAGAAAAATCCGGATCAAACCTCTTACCTTTAGATCTATTTACTTCGGCGAAAGAGGGGACAAAATTGTCTTGAACCTTTGTTATTTTAGTTTAGTTAGGTTCAAGTCTGACGGGAATAATATTCTACGACTAGCAACTCATTGATTTTCAAACCAACAGATTTACTATCTATTATTTGATTTACTAATCCTTTATATTGGAATGAGTGAAGAGTCAAATGTTTTGGCAATTCCTCGTGGGGGGATGAATCAATATGATTTTGAATCAGAGTTCTGGATCTTTGTTCATCCCTCGTAGTAATAATATCTCGGGGTTTGCAGCGATAACTTGGGATATCTACTATACGACTATTAACTAAAATATGTCTATGGTTAACTAATTGCCTGGCTCCAGGAATGGTCGAAGCCATACCCAATCGAAAAAGGGTGTTATCCAAACGCATCTCAAGTAGTTGTAGTAAAACCTGACCTGTTGATCCTTTGGCCTTTCCAGCGATACGAACATATCTAAGTAACTGTCGCTCTGTCAGACCATAATGAAAACGCAATTTTTGTTTTTCTTCTAGACGAATACGATATTGAGATCTTTTCCCGAAACGTGATTGGTTTCTAAGATCACTTCCGGACCTAGGTCTTTTACTAGTTAGTCCCGGTAAAGCCCCTAGACGGCGTATTTTTTTGAAACGAGGTCCTCGGTAACGAGACATAAAGACTCCTTATTATATTTTTTATTGAAGTTTTATTTTACAGAATAAACCTAAATTAAGACTGAACTAAACGATAAACGAAGCTAAATCTACTGACGTACTACAAAGAAGACTGAGATGAATTGTATCAATATCCGGATTATTTTGTATATATAGGAAGTTCGGGATCCTTTTCATGATTTGTTATGTAGAGATTTAACTGCTCCAATCCGTTTTTTATTCATAGTCAAAAGTTCC